AGTTACTCGAAATTCCAGATTATTACATTTCCTGATGTTAGCAATGTATAGTGGTCAAATAGGATCATTTTCCGCTCGAGATCTTTTACTTTTTTTCATCATGTGGGAGTTAGAATTAATTCCCGTTTATCTACTTCTATCCATGTGGGGAGGAAAGAAACGTCTGTATTCAGCTACAAAGTTTATTTTGTACACCGCCGGAAGCTCCATTTTTTTATTAATAGGAGCTCTGGGTCTCGGTTTATATGGTTCCAATGAACCAACATTAAATTTTGAAACATCAGCCAATCAATCGTATCCTGCGGTACTGGAAATAATATTCTATATTGGATTTCTTATTGCTTTTGCTGTCAAATCACCGATTATACCCTTACATACATGGTTACCCGACACCCACGGAGAAGCACATTACAGTACTTGTATGCTTCTAGCCGGAATCTTATTAAAAATGGGAGCGTATGGATTAATTCGGATCAATATGGAATTATTACCCCACGCTCATTCTATATTTTCTCCCTGGTTGATGATAGTAGGCACAATACAAATAATCTATGCAGCTTCAACCTCTCCTGGTCAACGTAATTTAAAAAAAAGAATAGCCTATTCCTCTGTATCTCATATGGGTTTCATAATTATAGGAATTTGCTCTATAAGCGATAGGGGGCTCAATGGAGCCATTTTACAAATACTATCTCATGGGTTTATTGGCGCTGTGCTTTTTTTCTTGGCAGGAACGAGTTATGATAGAATACGTCTTGTTTATCTCGACGAAATGGGCGGAATGGCTATCCCAATTCCAAAAATATTCACAATGTTCAGTATCTTATCAATGGCTTCCCTTGCATTACCGGGCATGAGCGGTTTTTGTGCGGAATTGATAGTATTTTTTGGAATAATTACCAGTCAAAAATATCTTTTAATGCCAAAAATATTAATTACTTTTATAATGGCAATTGGAATGATATTAACTCCTATTTATTCATTATCTATGTCACGCCAAATGTTCTATGGATACAAGTTATTTAATGCCCCAACCTCTTATTTTTTTGATTCTGGACCGCGAGAGTTATTTGTTTCGATCTCTATACTTTTACCTGTAATAGGTATTGGTATTTATCCGGATTTCGTTTTCTCATTATCAGTTGACAAGGTCGAAACTATTCTATCTAATTTTTTCTAGGTAGGTTTTATGAATAAAACAAAAAAATCAAAAAGCAATCCTATGCTATGGTTTTTAAAAATTCAAATAGTTCGTTGGACAATGTAAAAAGAAGTCGTTTTTCTTCTATTAAGTTTAAGTTAAAAAAAAAAAAAATGAATTGTAAACAGTTGACATTTGTGAGAACCATTTGAAGCACTCCATTACTTGATTCAAATGGTTCTCAACGGCTTATACGAAGTATCTTATAGATACGCCATCCTATGTTTGTAGTCGTCCGATCTTTTCAATTCAATTAGATGTTAATGTAAATGAACCATAACCATGTAGCCCTATTCCTAATAGATTAACCCCAAAATAGCATATCCAAATTATAAGAAAGCCTATAGAAGCCACAATTGCGGGATTTACACCTTCAAAATTTTGATTTGTTCGAGTATGTAAATAAATCGCGAATATGGTCCAAGTAATAAATGCCCAAGTTTCTTTTGGGTCCCAATTCCAATACGATCCCCATGCCTCATTAGCCCAGACTGCTCCTGAAAGAATACCTAGGGTTAAAAAGATAAACCCTATACTAATAATACGATAACTCCAATGATCTAATTGTTGAATCAATTGAGACCTGTAATAGTTTCTAGAAGAAAGAAAAGACACGTTTTGTAAAACATTGCTTTTTTCGTTCATGTATTGGATCTTACCAAAGGCAAATGACTCATTTAATAAATTTTTTCTTTTACCACAAATCCTTATGAATTTTCGAAATGTAATGACTAGAAGAGCTACTGATAATAATGATCCACATAAAAGAGCTGCATAGCCCAATACCATCATACTTACGTGCATCATTAACCACTGGGATTGGAGAGCAGGTACTAATATTGCGGATTGATGAATTTCAGTTAAAAAACCCGAAGTAGCAAAGCCTTGGGAAAAAATAGCGCTCGGCGCGGTTATTGCACTTAAATAATTTTTTTTTTTTTTTAAATAGAGAACCATATGAATAATGGAGAAACCCCATGAAAGAAAGATTAATGATTCATATAAATTACTTAATGGTAAATGTCTCGAATAAATCCAACGAATAACTAATAATCCTGTTATACAGAAAAAAGTAGTTATCATGCCCTTTTTGGACGAATCATACAGTCCTACGATTTCATTGACTAATAAGGTTATCAAATGAATTGTAATTACAATTGAAACAGCCGAAAAGGATATATGAGTTAATATATGCTCTAAAGTCAAAAATATCATAAAAATTCTTAAAAAAGGAGAGGGTTCTTCAATTATACGAAATGGAAATCAGGAATTGAATTGAATTGATTATAGGTCTTATTG